TTTGTGAACGTGTCACAGTTAATTACTCCTTTTTCTTGTAAAGACGAAGAAACAATTTCCATTTTCTCTACTATTTACTACTTACTACGACGACGAAGAATCAAATTATCACTATATTTCTTCCTTTTTCTACTTCTTCTTCCAAGTGCAGGAAAACCCCAAGGAGTTGCGGGTTTTTTTCTACCAATTGGGGCCCTCCCTTCACCACCCCCATGCGGATGGTCTACAGGGTTCATAACAACTCCTCTTACTATAGGACGCTTACCTAGCCAACATTTAGATCCGGCTTTACCCAAATTTTTCTGGTTTACCCCAACATTTCCTACTTGTCCGACTGTTGCCGAGCAGTTTTTGGATATCAAACGGACCTCTCCAGAAGGTAATTTTAATGTGGCCGATTTCCCCTCTTTTGCAATTAGTTTCGCTACAGCACCAGCTGCTCTAGCTAATTGTCCACCCTTTCCGAGTGTTATTTCTATGTTATGTATGGCCGTGCCTAACGGCATATCGGTCAAAGGTAGGGCATTTCCCATTTTTATAGGAACTTCTGTACCAGAAACAACGGTATCTCCGATTATAGCCCCTCTGGGGTGTAAAATATATTTTTTCTCACCATCCCCATAGTGTATGAGACAAATGTATGCATTTCGATTAGGGTCGTATTCTATGGTTACGATTCTACCATATATGTCTTTTTCATTCCGTCGAAAATCTATTTTACGGTATAGACGCTTATGACCTCCCCCTCTATGCCCTGCGGTAATGATTCCTCTGGCATTACGGCCTTTACCACAACGATGCTGTCCATAGATCAAATGATTTCGTGGATTGGATTTTACTTGACTGTCTACGGCTCCATTGCGTGTGCTTGGGGTAGAAGTTTTGTATAAGTGTATCGCCATGCTATTAAGTATTTTTATTTAAGTTCTTTTCTTTCTAAGAGGTGGAATAGAATAACCCGGTTGAAGCGTAATGATCATCCGTCTGTAATGCATTGTATGTCCCATAATAGGTCGTACTCTTCTACCCTTTACCGGGAGTCGATGACTATTCATAGCTATTACTTTGACATCAAAGAAGAGTTCGACCCAATGCTTTATTTCTGTCTTAGTTGATCCCGATTCGACATTAGAAGTATATTGATTTTTCACCAATAACCGAATACCTTTGTCTGTAAATACTGCATATTTTATTCCATTCATAAATCTATTTTCTTCCCTATGAGTTCTAGTCTCAATTAAAATACTAGTTTTTACTGTTCATATGTTATGATTTGAATATACCACACCAATTCGTTATGTATGGATGATGAGATTCCATTGATACAGAACCGCTTGTTCTTTTTTCTCTGACAGATGGTCAGAACTTTATCTGGGTTCGAATCCTACTGAGAGGTCTACTAGAGATCAGAAATTGTTGAAGAAAGAACAAAAGAAACATCTTGTTCTTTCCAGGCGATCGGAAAATAAAGAAATAGTGAATTTATTCAAAATAATTATGTACTTACAAAATACCGTCTCAATTCATCCTATTTCATCATATCCGGGATGTGATATGGTTCCAAAGGATGAACTGTCCAGTTCGATAAGATTTCATTCTTGAACAAAAATCCGATAGACTTATTGGAGGGAGGGTCCCATTGGCGTGCATCCAGTAGGAATTGAACCTACGAATTCGCCAATTATGAGTTGGGCGCTTTAACCATTCAGCCATGGATGCTTAGTGGGAATCCTCGTACATGGTGAATAACCAAATTCCAATTGAAGTGAAATCTTTCGGATAAATCAATGCAATTTAGGAGGATTCGATGAAAACACATCAATTCAAATCCTGGATTTTCGAATTAAGAGAGATATTGAGAGAAATCAAGAATTCTCGCTATTTCTTAGATTCATGGACCCAATTCAATTCAGCGGGATTTTTCATTCATATTTTTTTCCATCAAGAGAGGTTTATAAAACTCTTGGACTCCCGAATTTGGAGTATCCTACTTTCACGAAATTCACAGGGTTCGGCAAGCAATCGATATTTCACGATCAAGGATGTAGTATTCTTTGTAGTAGCGGTCCAGGTCCTTATATATCGTATTAACAATATAAAAATGGTCGAAAGAAAAAATCTCTATTTGACAGGGCTTCTTCCTATACCTATGAATTGCATTGGACCCAAAAATGATAGATTGGAAGAATCATCTGAGTCTTCCAATATCAATAGGTTGATTGTTCCGCTCCTGTATCTTCCAAAAGGAAAAAAGATCTCTGAGAGTTCTTTCCTGGATCCGAAAGAGAGTACCGGGGTTCTCCCAATAATTAAAAAATATATCATGCCTGAATCTAACTGGGGCTCTCGGTGGTGTAGGAACTGGATAGGAAAAAAGAGGGATTCTAGTTGTAAGATATCTAATGAAACCGTCGCTGGAATTGAGATCTCATTCAAAGAGAAAGATATCAAATATCTGGAGTTCCTTTTTGTATATTATATGGATGATCCGATCCGTAAGGACCATGATTGGGAATTTTTTGATCGTCTTTCTCCGAGAAAGAGGCGAAACATAATCAACTTGAATTCGGGACAGCTATTCGAAATCTTAGTGAAAGACTGGATTTATTATCTCATGTTTGCTTTTCGTGAAAAAATACCAATGGAAGTGGGGGGTTTCTTCAAACAACAGGGGGCTGGGTCAACT